AGAACAAGTATGATCGGGAAGCCGATCTCAGGCAAGTGTTCGGATCTATTATGACATAGCCGCGAGGCGCTTAACGGACCATTTTTTTAATTCTAAACCCTTTCTAGACTTTGGATTGATGTAAAAAACGCTTTTTTTAGTTCCTATCTAAATTAGAAAGTGTTCGGCAGAACTACTTAATTTAATGTTTTACTTTACAGAGATTCAAGTAATTCGTATTACTTTATTCCAAATCAGGCTAGCAGTCATTAGTGATTACTAATGAAACATCCCAGTATCCTCAGTTATTTGAAGATATTTTTATATTTATTTTTTTAGATAACTTAAAAGAATATATAGATAACTTAAAAGAATATAAAAAAAATTCCATTTTTTTAAGTAGTTTCTTTATTTATTCTTTATTTTAATTTAATAGCTAAAAAAGAGGTCTTAATTGCTCATAATTGAAAAGACAGAAATAGATTCTGTCCTCTACCTGTTTATTCTTTAACCATACGAAATACTCAACAAAATAGAACGCTCTGAGAAGGGATATAATGAAATTCTTTGGTTGGTTTTTCCATAGGAATGATCCTATTTTAGTTAACTCATAGGTAGAGCATTAATTAAATTAATTAATTCTAACAAATAAAATATCAAAAAGAATTCGAAATTTTTTATTCGAAACGCCTTGTGATTTTCAACCAATTATGTGCTTCAATATAATTACCAGGAGTAAGCGCTAGAGCTTGTTTCCAATACTCAGCGGCTTGATCGAACCAAGCTTCCGCAATTTCAGAATCTCCCTGTCGAATGGCCTGCTCTCCTCGGTCGGAATAGAGGAATCCTTCCCTCAGAACCGTACTTGAGAGTTTCCTAACTCATACGGCTCAACAGTCAATTCTTTTGGTATCCATTTTACCTATCGAACGGAATGAGATTTCGCATAGATCTATCTCGCTTTTCAGTTTCGGGGGGTTAACCAAAAGAAGTTAATCGCATGAGTTTCAAACTTGAATTTTTATTTTTAATTTGTTTTATCTTTTATCCCACCTTCAGACGAATAAAGGATGGACATTTCCTCTTTTCGATAACATTTTCTGCAAGGTAACTATCTCGGTTTCATATCCAAATTTATATAGAATCCTTGAAAAGGCTTTCTTTCCTGCATAAGAAAGAAAAGCTTACTATCTTTGGGATCTGATCCTACACCGCTGCTAAATACCTTAGTGGATCGCCTCTATTACATAAGCAGATTACTCACTTTTTTTATCTATCTTCTATTATGTATGGCATAAGTAAGCAGTTCTTAATGTATTGGTCCAAACCTCCTTAATTGATCTTTACGGTGCTTCTTCTCTATCAATTCGATTTTTTATCCATAGAATAAAGTATCTAGGCTTCTTTTTTTCTTCATATTTTCGACTCATATGAAGTTTTGTTTCTTGCTACAGCTCATAAAAATCGTTGTTTTTGACGATGCATATGTAGAGAGCCTTTTTTCTTTTTCGTTTTACTAGAAGATTTTTTTTGGTCTTTCTTTCCGTTTATCTTTCTATAGTGGAGATAGTCGCACGTAATGACAGATCACGGCCATGTTATTAAACGCTTGTGGTAAGAATGGGTTTCGTTCAAGTGCCCTAAAATAATATTCTAAAGCTTTCGTATGATCCCCATTACTTGTGTGAATAAGGCCTATGTTATAGAGTATATAACTTCGATCGTAGGGATCAATTTCTAGTCGCATAGCTTCATAATAATTCTGTAAAGCTTCTGCATAATTTCCTTCGGATTGGGCTGACATCCGTTACGGTCGTCATTCGATTAAAAGAATCTCCGTTCCAGAACCGTACGTGAGATTTTCATCTCATACGGCTCCTCCTTTCTATGCAGAATGAGAATATTTCAATCGTTTTTGATTCCACGTATCGATTATTCTCATTATGAATTGAGTGGGGCTAGTTTTTTTGCACGAAATTTCTAGCCAACCTTCCTTGCACGGGAGCTTTTTTTAACATCAAACTTTTGGTATTAGATAGAAATGGTAACTCCAACAATTTTTTTGTCCTCAACGCCCCCTAATTTCCAGGAATTAGTCACTTCAACAGTCTTTGATGGTTATATGGGTATCCAAGGTACAAACGAGATGGATATTTGTTATCCCAACCATTCTTTTAAGCCCCAATCCAGATAAGGAAGGGGGGTAAGTAATTTTTAACAAAGCTTTCGTCTTGTTGATTTCTAGGTGTAGTGCTTTTCCCCTATGCTACCTATTAGGACTAGTATAGTGGGATTGACCCGTAATACAGAACCGATAGGTGTAACCTTTCGCTCAATACTAAAATGGATAATGGAAGCATATGAGGCTGCATTAATCGGGGATACACGACAGAAGGAATTGTTTTATTTCTAAACTTCACCTTCAACAAGCGTAGATTTTTTTTAATAATCTATCAAAATTATAATAGTTTTTCTTTATATCCCGAATTTTTTGTCTTTCTCATACACAAGACTGGGGAAAAAAATCAAATCACACCATCTCTGTAATAGGTAAATGCCTCCCTTTCGCCTGAAGTTGTTGGAATTATTCGTAATAAAATATTGGCTACAACTGAAAAGGTCTTATCAATAAAATTTCCGTTTATCCGTGATCTAGGCATAGGTACCAATCCATTCTAAAATTCTTTTCATCCCCCCCGAGGGAGAATGGTCCTACAAAGAAAGGAATTGTACAATACAAAATTGCATAAAATAAAAAGGATTCATAAAGAAAAAGAAATTCAATATCAAGTATCAAGATTTATATCAAATAAAATGTAAAGATACGAACCCTCTATTACCCATATTCAAAGACTCAAATTGCTCCTTTTTGTTTTGCAGGAAGCAATAATCAATATTTGAATACGATTCAAATTCATCCAATAAAAATGTGATATACCGATGGTCCTATTTGGTGGAAGCTGAAGAATCGAGGAATTTTTCCTATAGATTCGGGCGAAAGACTTTGATTGAATTTGGATCCCAAGAGGGAGGGAAAAAGAATCGAATAATTATTCTATGCTGTAAATAACCATCTATTTTATTTATGTTATGTGCATAGTGAGTCGACACTATACAATCAAAGAGACCCGGGATGAGTCATGAATTTGTAAGCGATTTATGAAATAATCCATTTTTGTGGTGAAAACTTTCATTTAAAAGAAATTTTAAAATTATAGAATCGTCGTTTAAAGGGAATCATGAGCAAAAGGTATTCATTAATCATAGTCTAAAAAAAACTCCCAATTCGTTGATTCCTTCCAATTCATTGATTTAATCCCGTATAAATATCATATCAGAAAAGGGTGGGAACAGCATCTTCGCAAAAAAGATCTGTATCAAAAATGGAATCTTTTTTTTAGTTAGAATTGGTTAGTTGGACCTTACCTAGCCAACCCAAACTAAAATATGAAAAACTCGCTATTCATTCTGTTCCTGGGTCATAATTGTTGTGTAGGAGAGGTGGCCGAGTGGTTCAAGGCGTAGCATTGGAACTGCTATGTAGACTTTTGTTTACCGAGGGTTCGAATCCCTCTCTTTCCGTACCTTCACCCAACTAACTCACCAACACCGTTGACCGTAACAAATCAACTAAGAGGTAGATCCTTCTTTTTATCTTTATATTATATATGTATTCGAGTTTTAGATATATATATAGTTTCGATTTATAATTTAATTGCTGCAATAGGTAAAACTTTATAATTGTGTAATGTAATAAGGTCGACAAGAAATAAAAAGATCGATAGAGATCTATGCTACATGAATGGGAAAAATACAGATCAAACTCCTTATCTTAATCTTAACTAAATTTTGTTTGGTGAAGGGGGACTTATTTTTCCGAAACCTTTTCTAAACTTCTTTCTTTAAGGCCGGCTTAAGTCTGACGGGAATAATATTCTACGACTAACAATTCGTTTATTTTCAAACCGACCCACTTATTATCTATTATTTGATTGACTACTCCTTTATATGGGAATGGGTGAAGAGTCAAATGTTTTGGTAATTCCTCACTGTGAGATGAATCTAGATAATTTTGAACGAGAGCTTTGGATTTTTGCTTATCCCTTGCCATAACAATATCATTGGGTTTGCAACGATAACTTGGTATATCTACTATACGACCATTAACTAAAATATGTCTATGATTAACTAATTGGCGGGCTCCAGGAATAGTCGGAGCCATACCCAACCGAAAAAGGATGTTGTCCAAACGCATTTCAAGTAATTGGAGTAAAACCTGACCTGTTGACCCTTTGGCTTTTCTGGCGATACGAAAGTATTTAAGTAATTGTCGCTCTGTAATACCATAATGAAAACGTAATTTTTGTTTTTCTTCTAGACGAATACGATATTGAGATCTTTTCACGGAACGTGATGTATTTTTAAGATCTCTAGGCTTTTTATTAGTTAGTCCTGGTAAAACCCCCAGACGTCGTATTTTTTTGAAACGAGGCCCTCGGTAACGTGACATAAAGACTCCTTATTTATTGTTATTGATATCTCATTTTTTTTTAATTAAAACTGAACTAAATGATAAATGAAGCAAAATCCCCTGAGGTATTCTATTAATTGTACTAAAACGAATAATGGCACTAGAAGGACTAGTGAGATGAAAGATGTACGTATCCGAAGTTTCTCCCGCTTTTTGTATTAATATTCATTATTAGTTTATTTGAAATTTTTATAATTATTTGAATTTTTTGTATTTAGTATAATTGTATTTAGTTTAGTATATAAATTATTTAGTATATTAATGAATTTTTAATTGAATTAGTGTATATGTATAAATTCTTGTATCTATTTATTCTTAGTTTCGTTACTATTTCTTTTTTAATATTTATTTTAAATAAATATTTAAAAAAGGCTTAAAATTTTTGAATAACAAAAAAGTAATAGTCAGAATAAGAAAATAAGAAAGTCATATAGTAATTATTAGTATAAAAAATCGAACATGAAAAAAAAATAGAAAAATCAAAATATAGAAAAATATATATATATAGTATACAAAATATACCAACATATAAAAAACATAGAAAAGAAAAAATAGAAATAAAGCCGGCTATCGGAGTCGAACCGATGACCATCGCATTACAAATGCGATGCTCTAACCTCTGAGCTAAGCGGGCTCACATAAAATAAACTTTACATACATAATAATTCCATCAAGAATATAACCAGTCATAAATCATAAAAAATATAGAATCCAAATCGATTGCAAATCTATATTACAGTAAAGTATAAAGTAAATTAAATAGGGTGATAGTATAGAGTATATAAATAAAAAAATAAAATAGAGAAAGATGCAATTCAGATCCGAATAAGACACTCCTATGCTTTAATTTGGAAACTAAGACAAAAAAAGAATCGATCCTTTGAGTATTCCAACTTTCATGGGAAAATGAAAAGAAGGGTTCATATATATAGTGATAGATATCTGTCTATATTGAATTGAAGATAAAAAAACGATAGAATTATTTCTGATTGGCCCATAGCAAATATAAGCTCCCACAAGAAATGAACGAAAAGAAAAAAAGGGATGAAATGCCTTTCGGTAGATTAAATTTTTTTAGAATAATGAATTCAAGGGTTCCAAACGAAAGAATAAAAAGGGAAAGTAGATCATACTGAGATCTTAAGCATAAAAAGAAAAGGGGATATGGCGAAATCGGTAGACGCTACGGACTTAATTAGTTTGAGCCTTAGTATGGAAACCTACTAAGTGAGAACTTTCAAATTCAGAGAAACCCTGGAATTAAAAAAATGGGCAATCCTGAGCCAACTCCTTCTTTCCAAAAGGAAGAAAAAGGATAGGTGCAGAGACTCAATGGAAGCTGTTCTAACAAATGGAGTTGACGGTCTTGCGTTGTTATAAGAATTCTTCCATCGAAATTCCAAAAAGGATGAAGAATAAACCTAGACGCATACGTAATTAAAATATAAATAATACTCTATTTAAATATAAATATTTAAATTATATAAATATAAAACAAATTGAATGAAAAAATATTGATGACGACCCAAATCTTTATTTTATGACTATGAAAAAATGGAAGAATTGTTGTGAATCGATTCCAAATTTAAGAAAGAATCGAATATTCGTTTTTTAGTAAATTCAAATATTTATTCCTCAGTCGGATAGATCTTTTGAAAACCCGACCCATCCATCGGATGAGAATGAAGATAGAGTCCCATTCTACGTGTCAATCCTGACAACAATGAAATTTATAGTAAGAGGAAAATCCGTCGATTTTCAAAATCGTGAGGGTTCAAGTCCCTCTATCCCCAAAAAAGATCCTTTGATTCTCTAACTAATTATCTTCTTTTTTTGTTAACGATTCAAATAAAACGTGGGTCTCTTCCTCATTTACTCTTCTTTCACAAAGGTATACGAGCAAAAAAGGGTTTCTCTTATCACAAGTCGATGTATGATGTAAATGAGACAGGAGCTGCTTTGAGCAAGGAGTACTCTTACTCATTTGAATGATTCCCAATACATATTATTACTCGTACTAAGACTTAAATAAAAAGTCTTCCTTTGGAGATACAGGAAATTCCGGGACCTAGATAAGACTTTTTTTTAATACCCTCTCACCTTTTAATTGACATAGACCCCTGTTTTATAGTAAAATGAGTAGATAATGCGTAGGGAACGGTCGGGATAGCTCAGTTGGTAGAGCAGAGGACTGAAAATCCTCGTGTCACCAGTTCAAATCTGGTTCCTGGCATATGATTCATTTGGATGAGTATCTATTTTGCAAATTTATTGATATAGATCGAAGATCGATATTCATTAATCTATATATAGCCCGTGCACAGACGTCACTTTTTTCTAGGTATCTATAGATATAACCCACCTAGAAAATAGATGGGTAAAGAGTATATAAAAAAGAGTTAGGTTTTCTTTTCGTTTTTTATTTGGTGTTTCTAATGCGTCTCCTCTCATTGAAAAAGAATATTCCTTCTTCGTGTGGATTCGAAAAAGGTTTAATTCGGTAATTCGGTAAAGTAAATTAGTTGCAAGACCGGGGGAAGTTAAAGCAAAGGATGAGAATAGACAAAATAAATGTATTTCAGATACAGTATAATTAGAATTCGACCTCCTTTCATTTCTTTTTTCTATTTTTTCATTTCCCTCTCACATTACGTGACTTTCTACAAACCATCTAAGTGATGCTCGGCGTTCGCGGTACAAAGTTCATGATACAAAAATTTTTTGGTTCATTCTATTGGTTCGGCTAATAAAAAATCCAATTTTGTTAATCAATCATAATTCAAAAAAAAAGTTAATTACTCCGATTATTTGATCTAGAAGAGAGTGTACAACTACTTAATAATTATATAATTATAATATATATTTGTTTGATTTGAATTTGTTGAAGTGAAAATAAATTTCTTATAATTCAAAACGCGTCTTGTATTTCATAAAAATTGGGGGCAATATAATCTTTACGTAAAGGCCATCCTATCCAACTTTCGGGCATT